TCTTTTTTTCGTCTAAATGATAAAGTGGATTTCTTTTTCTGCTGTTTCAAAAAACTCCATTCTATTTTTTCTGATAATGCTTTTGAAAAAGAAACTTCATAGATTGATTCAGAACACTTCTTCCTTGATCTTGATAGTATCGAGGGGCACTTTCCAAGTTAGAACAAGGGGGAATCACTCAATTTCCTGGATGATATATATTATATTTATATTTCTGTAGATTAGATATCGTCCAAATACCTTCTATACTCTTACCCTAGATTATAATTATAATAATTCTATATTTTTATTTTATTTATTTTAGTATCTCAGAAAAATTGAAATTTTTTATAAGTTCTTTATAAGTTCATTGAATAAGTTTTCTTTGTTGTTTGTCCACTACTTTATTGTACGTAATAAATCGAAAAAAAGTTCTGATACATCTGGAAAACCGAAATCAAGACTAGGAATTTTTGACGAACAGGATCAAAAATCATTACTCTTTCGACACAAGAAAGGGAATTTTCTACACCCCCTTCTTGTGTCGAAGATTAGGAAGACAAATAATGCCTCATATCATAGAATTCTTTGTTCCCCGCATTTATAGTTCGTTCTATTACCCGCTTACTTAAGCTAATATCTACCCCAATTTTATTCTATTTGAAATAGAATAAAATGGATACATTTTATGACATTGAAATCTGGCAATAGCAACATAGTCGTACCAATTCAATGTGGCTAAAAAAAACAAAGAAAGAGGTGGTAAAGTCATAAAGTCAATTAAAATAGTCTTCTTCAAACTAAAATCTACCTATTATGACTAGGAATGTGGTACAAGGGATTCCCAGAAGCTCGTAGAAAAAGAGCAAGTAACTAAAAGGTTTTTCAGAATTGATTTTTTTTTTGATCATACATAATTGACAAAAAAAATTTGTTCTTTTTACGAACCTGATGTCGAAAAATCCGCGAGTCTAGAAATTCATTTCAGCCAATTGAACCTTCTCGAACTGTTTCTTTTTAAGAACCAAAAAGATTTGTGCCAAAATAACAGATGCCAAGAAGAACAAAAGACCTTGGACACGTAATGGATCTTGCAGTACTATTTCTGCATCTCCCTGACCAAATCCACCCACATTAGGATTACTCGTTAATGGTTGATCAAATTTGATGGATTCACCCTCTGAAACAAGAAGTTCTGGTCCTGGAGGGACAATATCAACCACTTGACGTCCATCCGATGGATCTGTTATGGTTATTTCATATCCGCCTTTTTCTTTTCGTATGATTTTACTTACTATGCCCGCTCCTGTAGCATTATAAACTGTATTGTTACTCTTGCTTCCGTCGGGATAAATCTGACCCCTTCCCCTATTCCCCCCTACGTATATAGGATATTTTAAGAAGTGAACATCTTTCTTAGTAGCGGGGTCGGGGGAAAGAATAGGAAAGGTGATTTCACTATATTTCTGACCAGGGACAGGCCCTATCACAAGAATATTTTTTTTAGTAGGGCGATAGCTCTGAAAAGACAAATTGCCTATCTTTTCTTTCATCTCGGGAGAAATACGATCGGAGGGAGCTAATTCAAACCCCTCCGGTAAAATAAGAACAGCCCCCACATTCAAACCCCCTTTCTTACCATTAGCAAGAACTTGTTTCACTTGCTTATCATAAGGAATTCGAACAACTGCTTCAAATACAGTATCAGGAAGTACTGCTTGTGGAACCTCAATATCCACGGGCTTATTAGCTAAATGGCAATTGGCACATACAATACGCCCAGTCGCTTCTCGTGGATTTTCATAACCTTGCTGCGCAAAAATGGGATATGCACTTGAAATGGATGTCCGAGTTATGATATATATCAGGAGCGATACGGAAATAGATCGAGTAATCTGTTTCTGTATCCAAGAAAAAGTATTTCTAGTTTGCATGGTCTAATCGTTGATCCGAAAATTTCTACAATAAATTGGGTAGGTCGCTAGTATAGTTCCCTATCCACGATTCTGCTATTTACTGGAATGGAATACTATAGATGAAAATCCCCCGGATAGGAAGTTTTTAATGCTTATGTAGAACTACAAAGTAAGAAACATTCTAATCTAATTGGATTAGATTAATATATTAATTAGATTTTAGATTAATATTTAGTAGATCATTTATTAATCATTCATTGAATGATAAATAACTACAAGTGACGGAGATACACGATTTAAATAACGGAAAATCCAATATTTTAAAATAGTATCGAGAATAACTGGAAAAGTGGAAACAAGACCAGATATAATTTGATCATTATGAACAAATCCAAAATCTTTGTAGACAGAACCAATCATTAGTTCCCAACCGTGGGGTGAATGAAATCCGATACATAAATCGGTTAATAAAAGAATCGAAAAAGCTTTTACTGTATCACTTAAGTTATATAGGAATTCCTGAGCCCAAGAGTTAAGAATAACAAGTTCTTCATTACCTAAAATAGAATAACCGCTTAGAATAACAAAACAGATTATATTTGTCGCGAAGTGCAAAATCGTATGGATACGATCCTCGTTGTGTATCTTGATTAATTGGATCGTTTCTTTGTGGATTCCTATAGGAAGCTTTTGTAGATGTGTCTCCGAATATTCCTTGATCATTTCGTCCAAAAAGAGGATTTCCTCTAATTCTATGAACTTTGCTAGAATATTTTTTTCTTGAATATCATTCAAAAAAATTTCGGATTGACCAGTATTCGACCAATTAGTAACCCAAAATTCCATACTTTTAAAGAATGAGAGAGAAATCCACCAGGGCAAAAATACTATAGATGCAAGATACAAAAGAGGAGTGAATGCTTTTTTTTTTGCCATTTTTCACCTGGGAATTTTTAATTAACCCACTTCATTTGTCGACTCTATATGATCGAATCTTTCTTTCAAACATGAGTTCTAGACAAGATATCAAATCTATGAATCTATTTTGAATCTATTTTATTTGTGATTTTGTTTGAATCTAGAAAGAATACAGAAATAGAATAAGACTCCACTTCGAATTTGAATGAAGAAATAATCAAAAATATTGTTTCCAGATATCTCAATTCATAAAAAAAAGACACTTGTTTGGAATTTGATGAATGAGCGAAAGAAGTACTTTAAAGAATGAATATTATTGAGATTTTGAGACGAAAGAACTCCTTTTCTATCAAAATATCCAATATTTCGAAAAAATTCCAACGATTCCCCATAGCCAACAATAGAATAATTGAGCGAAAGATATTGTGACGATCAAAAAAATGAGCGGAAAAACAAGACAGAAATGGGTCGGTTATCATTATTAAGAAAACCCATTATTGGTTAGTAAAGAACACAAATGAAATGAAAGGATAAAAAAAAAGGTCGATTGACAAAACAAAAAGGAAATAATTTACAAGATATGATTTATCTGCATCTAAAGTATCACTTCCAACAACTATTGAACTAAAAAAAAAAAAGAAATTTCTTTCTTTCGAAATCATTTGATATATGAGATGAATTGAATCTAGTAGTTCAATTTCTTACTTGTTTCAATTGAGTTGTGTGGATTTGGATACGCATAAAAAACCACAAAAAATTTGTTTTATGGTTGTTCCATATACGTCGGCTTTGGCTGAACTGAACGTTCTGACGAAACTTCAGTTAAGTTAGATTATAGAAAAAGGAGGATTCTTGCATTTTTTCCCTCCTGCTGAGAAAGCATTCGTTTTTCAGCCCAGTTCCTTTTATCAAAAGACTTCAATCGGTACGCGCAAGAAATATGCCAATTCCGCGGCTTTTTGTTCAATTTCTCGTGGAGTCAAATTCTCATCAGTACGGGTCAACGGAATAGCCCCCCGGCCTCTGATGTCCATATAAAGGACACGACGAGCATAAATACCCTCTTTAACTTCTATTCTAACGGATTGAATATCTTTTATAAGGAATCGAAGGAATATGCGACGATTTTTTCCAGGAAATCCCCAACGAAAAATACACACTTTTCCTTCCTTTCTATCGAATCGATCATAACCACTACCTACATTCCAGGAAATTGTGCACCACAAATAGGAACTAATAAAGAGACCCGCGATCCCGTAGAAAGACATCACGATCCCTTGTGGAAAAAAAATGATTTGCTGATACGGAACAAAAGATATCAAATTTTTACCAAGATAACTCGAAGTTCCAACCAATAAGAATCCTAATGAACCTAAAAAAATGATAAGGGCCCAGCAAAAATTACTTAGTTTTCGAGACCCCGTTATAAGTTCTATCCATATATGTTCTGATCGCCAACTCATACTTGATCCGATTGCATTTTATTGGAATTGAGAGAATACCCCAAATGATTTTGACTTTACTGTTTTTGTTTCCGAAAAAACTCTCATCAACTAGCACTAGTTTGATGTGAACTAGCACTAGTTTGATGTGAACCTTTAGGAGTAATTCATCAAATTGGTTAGATCTAAAATACTAACATACCCTTCATATGATCCCAATATACATTATTGATATCCATATAGATCCACCAACTTTCCATTTTAGGCATCCAGCGATCCTGATCTATTTGAAACTAGCTAGAATTCATTTATCCATAGATCATTTTCTGCAGGCATAAGAGCTTTTTCCTTTATGTTCGGCGGAAATCACATGTTATCCCATATTTTATTTCCCGAAATAAATATCTGTGTTATGCTACAAGTCTAAAAGACTAAGTTTCAAAAAAAACGGATGAGGTTGGGGTCCCCTCAGATCTAAACAATCTTGTTTTTTTGAACATGAAGAAATAAAGAAGCCATTGCAATGGCCGGAAATACTAGGCCTACTAAAGGCACAAAAATAGAGGGAAAATGGAAAGTTGTCATAAAATGGGTACCTCAATTTACTATTTGTACCTGTTATTATTTTTTTTTAATATCTTTCTATTTATATTCATTATAATTAAGAATTGTAATTATTATGAATTCGTAGTTAGTATTAACTAATTCAATTTGAAAATTCTTATTAGAGATATAAGTATCTATATATCTAAGTGAATATCTAGAATAAGTCCAAGGAATGTAAAACTAAATAAATGGACTTATTCATCTATCTACATGAAAGATACGTATGATAATCAACTTTCTTATTTTTCTTCATTTCTTTGTATTTTCTTCTTGCCTTCTAATTTAATAAAGAAAGAGTTTCTTACAAATTATCGAAAGATTCGTTAGAATGCGATACAACCGGGATTTTTAGTGAAAATGGGATTTTCGGGAGATGGAGAAAGATACAAAACTATATTATATATCTATCTTTTCTATAATTTGAATTTGATTATATACGTAAGACGAAATTTGTTTTATTTGCCTAATTTCACGAAAGGAAGAACTCACGCTTTTATCTTGTTGATGATGATAGAGCTTTCTTAATTAGTAATCGGGAATCTAGGTAAAAAAAAAAAAAGAGTTATCCGCTTGTTTGCTACAAATAAAATAATTGAACTTAGTGCGCTCTACTTGATTGAATTGGAATTAGAAGGAAAGAAGGCGTGGAGCTTAAATAATTCACTCAGAACGCTTTTTAAAAGATTACGCGGTACGATTAGGTCAAATAAGCCCTTCTGAAATAAATATTCAGCCGCTTGTGAACCTTCGGGTACTGTTTTATTCAATGTTTGTTCAATTACTCTTTTACCCGCAAATGCAATGTAGGAATTTGGTTCGGCAATAATGATATCTCCCAACATACCAAAACTAGCTGTTACCCCACCAGTAGTAGGCGACGTAAGTATTGATACATACAATAACTTTTTATTTGATTGATAATCATATAAGGCAGACGATATTTTAGCCATTTGCATCAAGCTCAAACTTCCTTCTTGCATGCGCGCCCCCCCCGAAGCGCACACTATAATAAGAGGTAGAAATTGATTGGTAGCGTACTCAATCAAACGGGTGATTTTCTCTCCGACTACGGATCCCATACTACCTCCCATAAACTGAAAATCCATAACTCCAATTGCTACGGGAATACCATTTAGTTGACCTACGCCTGTTTGAACAGCCTCAGTTAATCCTGTCTTTCTTTGATAAGAATCAATACGATCTTTATAAGGCTCCTCCTCCGAATGAAATCCAATGGGATCCAGAGAAACCATGTCTTCATCCATAGGATCCCAAGTACCGGGGTCGATCAAAACTTCGATTCTTTCTGAACTACTCATTTTCAAATGATATCCACATTGTTCACAAATATTCATTTTTGATTTCAAAAATTTCTTATAATTTAATCCATAACAATTTTCGCATTGAACCCACAAATGCCTGTATTTTTGAGTTGCATCGAGATCATTAGACCTTTCTCTTAGAGTTAAATCACTACTCTTCGCGCGGGTTCGTATACTAAACCTACCGCTTTCACTACTAGTTCTACGTTTATCAAAAACGCACCTAGAAATGTAACTGTCACTACTATCACTTACAATGGACGTATCAATACAGATTTGAGACTGAAGATAACTGTCAATGCAACTAGTAATGTGATTATTCCAACTAGATTGAGTATCATACATGGAAGGATTGTATAAAGAATCTTCACTCGTAGATCCATTATTCATATAACTAGAATTACGATAACTAGAAAAAGAACTTTCTAGTTCACTCAGAAAAGAATGATCGTTCTCAATCTCAAAAATCTGATTTTCAATATCAAAATAGATAGAAAAACTGTCTCCATTACTATCCCTAACTAAAAAAGTATCATCCGAGATGAAATTCCGAATGTCTTTGACGCCAAATAAATGATCGACATTACTGTAACTAGAATTGTGACGACCCCTCCAACTATGAATGTTTTTAGCCCTACCCTTTCTATTCGGATCTTCACTTTCACTAGTATTTTCAATAGGACCAAGATTCTCCGTTGATTTCTTTATCCCATACCTACGTTCTAACTCCTTCTTAAATACCATCGAATTAAACCACCATCTTTCCATAGAGTTTTCTTGCCCCTTAATTTGCATAAAAATACAATAGATGAATAGTCATTCGATCCACAATTCTTTATTTTGATTTGAATATCTTATTTCCTATCAGACTAAGCATAGAAATTCAATCACTACTAATAGGAAGTGTGAAAAAGGATTCTCTTTTGTTTTGTGGGAATCCGGGGGGAAGACTTCACTATATATGAATATGATGAAATCCCCTTTCATTCTAAATGAAATATTAAATAGAATGCTAAAAAGTGGCTTTTCCTATGTCTTCGCACCGAACAAAAAAAGAAATATTTGTTCTCGCCTAGAAAGAATTTTTTCGTAAAATCTCATCTAATAACTAACTAATAACAAGTAATAAATTAAGGTTCTATTCCAACACGGAACGAAAAAGACAATATACAGGATGGGTCGAAAGGTTTGTGATACTTCGCTTGATTCAGGGAAACTACAGGATATATAAAGAATATACCAATCCTAAGGATCCATAGGTTTAATTGTGGATCCAAGACAACAATAGAAACATTTGAGTCTTAGATTTCTATTTCA